GAAGAAGTCGGGCTACAAGAAAAATTCCCGCCGCTACCATAGTAGCAGCATGGATAAGAGCGGAAATAGGGGTAGGTCCTTCCATAGCATCCGGTAACCATACATGAAGGGGAAATTGGGCAGATTTTGCAACTGAACCGCCAAATAACAGGAAGGCACACAAAGTAACTAATAAAAGATTAACCTCATTATTATAAATCAAATTATTGAATATTTCAAATAAATCCCGAAATTCTAAACTACCCGTTATCCAATAAAGACCTAAAATTCCCAAAAATAAACAAAAATCCCCTACCCGATTAGTTACAAACGCTTTTTGACAAGCATTTGCCGCAATAGGGCGTGTGAACCAAAAACCTATTAATAGATAAGAACACATTCCAACCAATTCCCAAAAAATATAAATTTGTATCAAATTTGAACTAGTAACCAATCCCAACATTGAAGTATTAAAAAAACTCATATAAGCAAAAAATCTCAAATATCCTTTATCATGAGACATATAATTGTCACTATAAATAAGAACCAAAATTCCAACAGTAGTGATTAATATTGACATAATAGAGGTAAGTGAATCGATCAAGTAGCCAAACTCGAAAGAAAGATCATTATTTATAGTCCAAGACCATACATATTGATAGATGGAACTATTATTGATTTGATGAATAGACAGATCCACTGCAAAAATCATAACTATACTTAATAATAAAACACTAGGAAAAGCCCACATACGGCGAATCTTTTTTGTTGCCGTGGGAAAAAGGAGAAGTCCTGCTCCTATTAACATAGGAACTGGAAGTGGAATGAAAGGTATGATCCATGAATATTGATGTGTATATTCCATACAAAAAAAAGAAAAAAAATTCTTAATTCTTAATGAGTTTTGTTTCTTATTCGCCAATTTTATCTCTTTTGAGAGGGTTCAGTTAATAAAAAAATGAAGAGTAAGATAGAAATCAAATTTTCTATTGTTAATTATTCTGAATTTTTGTTCAATATTTGCAATAGTTCAAAGTACGAAGTGAAAATGGATCAAATGATACGACCAAATTACTAGTGAAAAATCGACTTTTTTTCTTTTTTTTAGAAAATGGAAAATTATTATTATACAATAATTTATATACACAGAGTGAGGATAAATAATTACACCAAAACTCAAAACATTAGTTTATTTTGATATGACTCAAAAAATAAGAATTTTTATGAGTTTTTGATTCCGAATCATTAATTCGTTTTGGCACTAATTGATTATTTTCCATTCCAATCCAATCCATTCCAATAAAAAGATATCTATCTTTGGAAAAAATTTGTAAAAAAGGTTATGATATTCAACAGTTTACTTTAGATCGAAAAAAGGAATTAAGATACATGATTTTTTAAAATCATGTATCTTTTAAATGACCAAGTAAGCAGGATAAAGATAAGGGTTGGGTTCTTAAACTTTTTCGATGTTATCCCATTCCATATATAAATGCAATACGACGAAAATAGACCGAGATATAAAAGGATAGTCTTTTTTTGTAAGAATTACATAAAAGATTACTAGAAACAAAAAAAGACTGTGTAATTTTTACATATCCACATTTTTGAAAGAATAGAATAGTCTAATTTAGAAAAACAAATAGATAAGATAGATATCTTGATATGGCTAATTAAAGAACAATTCATTTTGAACAATAGATGTCTTTCACATCCAACTATAGCAATGAATAAACTAATATAATTTTTGAATGGCAGCTCCAAAAAAACGCACTTCTATATCAAAAAAAAGGATTCGGAAAACAATTTGGAAGGAGAAGGGGTATTGGGCAGCATGGAAAGCTTTTTCGTTAGGGAAATCTCTTTGTACGGGGACCTCAAAAAGTTTTTTTGTGCAATAAATACAAACATTGGAATAATCAAAATTAGCTGGACTCAAAGAATAGTCGAATTTCAAAGAATAGTTTCGGATATAGATTGAAATTTTTTTATGATTATTGGTTTTTTGCTCTTTTATATTTATATTATATTATTTCTTATTTATAGTTTTTTTGAGTTTATCTATTTTATAGATATTTTTATACAAACTAAAATAAGAAATAAGATATAAGTAAGAATTTCTATTTGCTAATGTTTTGAACTGTTCAATATAAAATAAAAATTGACCCCATTTTGGAATTGGCTTTTTTTTTTTATTCAAATTCTTTAATTTTCTGTTTTTCAAATGCAATATTTGTTTACTAAATTGAATATTGAATATTTAGGAATATTTAGTAAACAAATATTGCATTTGAATCGACTCTTTCAATCTCGACGATTGATTAAAAATAGGTTATTATGATTTCGAGCAAGCCGCTATGGTGAAATCGGTAGACACGCTGCTCTTAGGAAGCAGTGCTAGAGCATCTCGGTTCGAGTCCGAGTGGCGGCATGGCATCTTATTTTCTAAAAGAGTAAGTCCTATAATGAATTCAATTCCCGATTTCCATTTATATAATTAGGAGATCCTTTTTTTTATTCA